TTAATAATATAATAATTTAATTAAAAAAATAATAAAAAATCACTAAAAAAATTAAAACATAAGATACATACACTAAAAGATAAGAAGAAATTCGACCACCCCCTACATATTTGATACCCTCTCCTACGAAAAAACTCGCAATACCTACTCCGTTCGTAATTCCATCGATTACTCGTCTATCAAAAAAATGAGTTAGTTCAGCTAATCTTCTTATACCCTTAGTTAAGGATATTGTATAAAAAACATCTATGTAACCGCGATTATACGACCAATCATATATCACATTTATTATTTTAACCCCCCAAACTTGCATTTTATTAGGAACCCTTTTAACAAATGAATTAAATAAATTCAAATTTTGTAAAGATGAATAAACAGGCTTATATAAAAAGGACGCTATAAGTATTCCGCAATAAGCTATACTGACTGAAAAAACTGCGTTTGTGAGAAATTCATACCAATCGACAGAGTGGGTTCGTTTTTGATGTAAAAGGTTTATGGACGGAGTTAACAATTTGGATAATATATCTAAATCCATTCCTTCATAATTGAAGAAAGGAATTCCAATGGCCCCAACGAATAACGTAAATAAAACCAATACAAGCATGGGAAATAGCATAGTATTGTCCGACTCATGGGGATATGAGAAAGTTTTTTTAGTGCCAAAATGAGTAATACTAATAAAAGGCTGCACCATGCTTCTTACATTTTCATTACTATCAATTCGATATGTGTTTAAAAAAGGAGCCTTTTCGTTGTTTTTGATCATTAATAAATCGAATAAACGAAAGTTTGTTTTCATAATTTTAGGTCCTTCTTTACCCCACAGAGACATTGAATAGAATGAGCTGCTTTTTTTGCCACTGTAATTTTGAAAATAAACGTTTAAATGTCCTTCAAAAGTAAGTAAATAGATCCGAAACATATAAAAGGCGGTTAATCCTGCCGTAGAATAAGCTATTATTGCAAAAATCGGTGAATACAACCAACTATCACTAAGAATTTCATCTTTGGACCAAAAACAAGCAAGAGGTGGAATACCACAAAGAGAAAGTGTACCTAATAAAAAAGAAGTTTTTGTAATTGGTACATGTTTTCTTAAACCGCCCATAAGAACCATATTCTGACTTTTATCTGGAGAATACCCAACAATAGCTTCCATCGAATGGATAATAGATCCAGATCCTAAAAACAACAAAGCTTTCGAATAAGCATGAGTAATCAAATGAAATAAAGCAGCTTGATAAGAACCCATACCTAAAGCTAACATCATATAACCCAATTGAGACATTGTAGAATAAGCTAAACCTCTCTTAATATCTTTTTGAGCAAGAGCTAAAGTAGCTCCTAAAAACAATGTTATTATACCGATCAAAGATATTAGATTTAATATGTAAGGTATAACTATGAAAAGAGGAAGAAGCCGAGCTACAAGAAAAATTCCTGCTGCTACCATGGTAGCAGCATGTATAAGAGCCGAAATAGGCGTAGGCCCTTCCATGGCATCGGGTAACCAGACATGAAGGGGAAATTGAGCAGATTTCGCAACTGCGCCGGCAAATAATAGGAAGGCACATAAAGTAACAAATAAAGGATTAACTTCATTATTATAAACCAAGTTATTGAATATTTCAAACAAATCCCGAAATTCAAAACTACCTGTTATCCAATAAAAACCTAAAATTCCTAATAATAACCCAAAATCCCCGACACGATTAGTTACAAACGCTTTTTGACAAGCATTCGCCGCACTAGGTCGGGTGAACCAAAAACCTATTAATAGATAAGAACACATTCCAACTAATTCCCAAAAAATATAAATTTGTATTAAATTAGAACTAGTAACTAATCCCAACATTGAAGTATTGGAAAAACTCATATAAGCAAAAAATCTCACATATCCCCGATCATGAGACATATAATTGTCACTATAAATAAGAACCATAATCCCAACACTAGTGATTAATATTGACATAATAGAAGTAAGTGGATCAACCAAGCAGCCAAACTCTAAAGAAAAATCATTATTGATGGTCCAAGACCATACATATTGATAAACAGAATTGTTATTTAGTTGCTGAATAAAGAAATGGGCTGAAAAAATCATAACTATACTTAATAATAAAACACTCGGAAAAGCCCACATACGGCGAAGATTTTTAGTTGCCGTTGGAAAAAGTAGAAGTCCAGCTCCTATTAACATAGGAACTGGAAGTGGAATGAACGGTATGATCCATGAATATTGATATGTATATTCCATATAAAAATAAATAAAAAAATTATCTTAATTAATTGTTTCTGATTCACCAGTTCTTATTTCTTTTCTTTTGAAAGCGATCGATTAATAAAAAAAATTAAGATATATAAAATAAAACTTAAATAGAATTTCCCAGGTTTAATTATTCGGAATCTTTCCAAACTACTTCAAATATTTCAAATGAAGATAAAGAGTTAGGGTTAGTCAAATGATATGAACAATTTACGAGTGAAAAATAAATATGTACTTTGTTTATTATTAGTTTAATATTAATATTGAATTGTTAATATGAAATTAAAATTATTAAGTCAAATTTTATGAAGATAAAAACGAAAAATTGCAATTTCGGTCTAATTATTACGTATTACAATAATTTATTTATATCTATAGAGCAAGGATAAATAATGACAGCAAAAAAGTATTTAATATGAATCATAGGGCCCATAACTTGACTCATAAAACCTATTTCCCATAAAACAAAACCAATTTATTGCAGTTTGGTTCGGCTATTCCCAATCATTAAGAAATTTTTTTAGAACTAATTGATTGTCTTCCATTACAATAAAAGCTATTTGTAGGAAATGCTTTGGTATCCCACACTTTTTTTATGTAAAATAAAAAAGGAGGGGCAAAAAAATGGCTTTTAGTTTTAGAAAGTATTTTGTATATTTTAATCAATTAACTACTAGGCTTAGGCTCATTCGAGTTTGAAAATGAAAATTCCTTTCTTCGAACTTGACCAATTTAATTAATATAATAGAAAAAGAAAATTTATTACATTTTTTTTTATTAAGCAGGAGAGGGATTTAGTTTTTAAATCTTTCGATGTATTTTATTACATGTAAGAATGGAACATGACAAAACTCGAAAGCAAAGACCCAACCCCTTTTGTTTGTATTTTTTATTTTATCAACTTCAATCTATTCTATTTGGCATAGTAGATCTTATTGTTCTTAGTAATATTTTAGACAATTTTCCATACACCTTTTATGATGAGGGGAATGTAATTTAGAGAATAGCTAGCTAGAGATATAGTAAAGAACAATTGATTTTGAACAATAGATGTCTTTCACATCCAACCGATGAACCGATTATAATTTAAAAATGGCAGTGCCAAAAAAGCGCACCTCTAGTTCAAAAAAACGTATTCGTAAAAATATTTGGAAAAGGAAAGGGTATTGGGCAGCATTGAAAGCTTTTTCGTTAGCGAAATCTCTTTCTACCGGTAGCTCAAAAAGTTTTTTTTGTGTGACAAATAAATAATCAAACAATAGACTAAATAATGTGAATCGGTCTAATTCAAAAAAGAGTCTCATTTTTGTTATAATTTATTTATAAGTTTTTTTTTTTCTAAAGTTTAGAAGTTATCAAGATTATAAATAATATTAATCTAATAATAATAGATAATAATCGAAATTACTATTTAATTTTTATTTAATAAAAAAAAATTATTTCCATTCTCTAATGTTTTAACCTGATCAATAACAATATAAAATGGAATTCATTTTGTTTTGTTATTTTTTAGTAGAAATAATAATTCGGTTGTCTACTGAATTCAAAAAGTGAATGGTATTCTTTTGTTTGAAAAAAGAATAAACGCAAGCACAAGGTTTCACCTTTTGTTTTGGTATGTTTTATCATTTTCAAGATGGGGATTATCACCTTCCCCATCGACTTGACTCGATAATCAATTTACTTTTTAGTTCTATCCATGGATTGAAGTCAAAATTATCTAGTTCAAAATGTTCCGTTTTATTTTCAGGAGACCATAAAGTAATAAACTATGAAACGAAAAACCCCGTTGTTAGTTAAGTTAAAAAACGGATACCCTAAAATAAATAAAAAACAAAACTATTATAAGAATAATTCATATTATTAACGAAAACGTTTAGATTAAATGCCTAATTTTGAAACAAATTTTTAGTCATCAATTTGAATGTTTCCTAAAAAATATTGAATTAACCCCCTCAATCTCGACGATTGAATAAAAATAGGTTATTATGATTTCGAATAAGCCGCTATGGTGAAATCGGTAGACACGCTGCTCTTAGGAAGCAGTGCTAGAGCATCTCGGTTCGAGTCCGAGTAGCGGCATGTCTTTTTCTAAAAGAGTAAGCCCTATAATGAATTCAATTCCCTATTTCAATTCCTATAGCCCCCTTTTTTAATAAACTTTATGATATTTTCAACTTTAGAGCGTATATTAACTCATATATCCTTTTCGATCATTTCAATTGTAATTACAATTCATTTGATAACTTTATTTGTCGATGAAATCGTAGGACTATATGATTCATCAGAAAAGGGGATGATAGCTACTTTTTTCTGCATAACAGGATTATTAGTTACTCGTTGGATTTATTTTGGGCATTTACCATTAAGCGATTTATATGAATCATTAATTTTTCTTTCGTGGGGTTTTTCCATTATTCATATGATTCCGTATTTTAAAAAACAAAAAAACCATTTAAGCGCAATAACGGCGCCAAGTGTTATTTTTACCCAGGGTTTCGCTACTTCAGGTCTTTTAACCGAAATGCATCAATCCGCAATATTAGTACCTGCTCTCCAATCCCATTGGTTAATGATGCACGTAAGTATGATGGTATTGGGCTATGCAGCTCTTTTGTGTGGATCATTATTATCACTAGCTCTTCTAGTCATTACATTTCGAAAATTCATAAGGATTTTTAGTAAAAGCAATAATTTATTAACGGAGTCGTTTTCCTTTGGTGAGATTCAATACGTGAATGAAAGAAACAATGTGTTACAAAACACTTCTTTGATTTCTTCTCAGAATTATTACAGATATCAATTAATTCAACAATTGGATCGATGGAGTTATCGTATTATTAGTTTAGGGTTTATCCTTTTAACCATAGGTATTCTTTCGGGAGCAGTATGGGCTAATGAAGCATGGGGATCCTATTGGAATTGGGATCCAAAAGAGACTTGGGCATTTATTACTTGGACCATATTTGCGATTTATTTACATATTCGAACAAATCAAAATTATGAAAGCGTAAATTCTGCAATTGTGGCCTCAATGGGCTTTCTTATAATTTGGATATGCTATTTTGGGGTTAATCTATTAGGAATAGGGTTACATAGTTATGGTTCATTTACATTACCATCTAATTGAATAAGGTACTTGACAACTAGAAGCCTAGGGTAGGGCAGCATACGTATATATATGAAACCCTCATGTAAACCATCAAGAACCATTTGAATCATTCCATTTTCATTACTTGATTCAAATGGTTCTCGAAAATGTCAAAAATATCTGGTTATATATAGAATTCCATTTTTTTTATTTAACTTAAAAACAGAAAAAGACTTTTTTTGTACAATGAACGATTTTTAAAATCATCAGATTTTTTATTTTGGTTTATTGACAAAAACTATCTATAAAAAAAATTTGATATAATAGCTTCGACCTTGTCAACTGATAATGAGAAAACGAAATCGGGATAAATACCAATACCTATTACAGGTAAAAGGATAGAAATAGAAATAAATAACTCTCGCGGTCCAGAATCAAAAAAATAAGAGTTTGGGGCATTAAAAAGCTTGTATCCATAGAACATCTGGCGTAACATAGATAATGAATAAATAGGAGTTAATATCATTCCAATTGCCATTACAAAAATAATTAATACTTTTGTCATTAAAAGATATTTTTGGCTAGTAAGTATTCCAAAAAAAACTATCAATTCGGCAACAAAACCGCTCATGCCCGGTAATGCAAGCGAAGCCATTGATAAGATACTGAAAGTCGTGAATATTTTTGGAATTGCGATAGCCATTCCACCCATTTCGTCGAGATAAATAAGTCGTATTCTATCATAACTCGTTCCGGCCAAGAAAAAAAGCGCAGCGCCAATAAATCCGTGAGAAATTATTTGTAAAATGGCCCCGTTGAGCCCTGTATCGCTTATAGAACCAATTCCTATAATTATGAAACCCATATGAGATACAGAGGAATAGGCTATTCTTTTTTTTAAATTACGCTGACCAGGAGATGTTAAAGCTGCATAGATAATTTGAATTGTGCCTACTATCATCAACCAGGGAGAAAATATAGAATGGGCATGGGGTAATAATTCCATATTGATCCGAACCAACCCATACGCTCCCATTTTTAATAAGATTCCGGCTAAAAGCATACAAGTACTATAATGTGCCTCTCCATGGGTGTCTGGTAACCATGTGTGTAGGGGTATGATCGGTGATTTGACAGCAAAAGCAATAAGAAATCCAATATAGAATATTATTTCCAGGGCTACAGGATACGATTGATTAGCTGATGTTTCAAAATTTAATGTCGGTTCATTGGAGCCATATAAACCAATACCCAGAACTCCTATTAATAAAAAAACAGAACCTCCGGCAGTGTACAAAATAAATTTTGTAGCTGAATACAAACGTTTCTTTCCCCCCCACATGGATAGAAGTAGATAAACGGGAATTAATTCTAACTCCCACATGATGAAAAAAAGTAAAAGGTCTTGAGAAGAAAATGGTCCTATTTGACCGCTATACATTGCTAACATTAGGAAATGGAATAGTCGGGAATCTCGAGTAACGGGCCAAGCCGCTAAAGTAGCTAAAGTTGTGATAAATCCTGTCAGTAAAATGGGTCCTATAGAAATTCCATCTATTCCCAATCTCCAGTAAAAATCAAAAAAATGGATCCATTGATAATTCTCCGTTAGTTGCATTAACGGATCATCCAATTGGAAATGATAAACGAATGCATAGGTTGTTAGAAGGAGTTCCGTTATGCATATAGATATAGTATACCATCTTATTACCTTATTTCCTCTATGAGGAAGAAAGAAAATTAAGGAACCCGCGGTTATTGGCAAAACTACAACTAGCGTTAACCAAGGAAAATTATTCATAGTAAAAACAAAATAAACTTGGACTAGAAAAACCCGTGCTCGAAATAAATATATTTTGAGCGCGGGTTTTTGTCGGTAAAGGTAAAAAAATCAAATGTATTCGAGTAGGGTTTTCTGGAACGTATTAATAAGCTAGACCCATACTTCGAGTTGTTTCATGCCATAAATAAACGCGAACACTCAAGAAATCCGTTGGACAGGCGGATTCACATCTCTTACAACCGACACAGTCCTCTGTTCTTGGAGCAGAAGCGATTTGCTTAGCTTTACATCCGTCCCAAGGTATCATTTCTAATACATCGGTTGGGCAGGCTCGCACACATTGAGTACACCCTATAC